AATCGAAATGATTTGCGAATTTTATTCCACAGCGATTCAAAGTGAGTTTCATTTGTGAATGTGAATGAAATTCCGCGACAAAGTTATTATTCCTAGTCCTTTACTCAGAAGTTGCTGAATGAATAGGTTGATTTGCAATCGGGGAATCAGTAGATGTCACAGGATGATCAATCCATCTTTTTTTTATCCCGCTCTATCTTTGTTAGGGTTCCCCAGAATGACTGATGAATCAAACTGAAATTAGAACAGATTTTGTCAATTGGTATTTTTTCGTATCCTCCTATCTTTCAAAAGTGGAAACTTAGGTAAGTGTTTTAGAACCATATGTATAAAAAGATAAAAAGAACGTATCTCCTTTAGCTCCTTCATGCCTACTATAACTAGTTATTTCGGCTTTCTATTGGTGGCGTCAACTATAACCCCGGCTCTATTTATTGGTCTGAGCAAGATACGACTTATTTGAAATGAATTGAATGAAAATTCTGTTATAAAAAGAAATGTTTCTGGGGATTCTAGAGTGCCTTTCCGCAGTAATTGTCAATTCTTGCTTGATGAGATTCGTGGTCAATTCGTATGAATATTTAAGTATAGATATTCCCTCTCTCTTTTTCCCTTTTCAAATAAATCGAAATGATTGAAGTTTTACTATTTGGAATCGTCTTAGGTCTAATTCCGATTACTTTGGCTGGATTATTCGTAACTGCATATTTACAATACAGACGCAGTGATCAGTTGGACCTTTGATTAAGTAACATTAACCTCTCATTTTTTGATTGACCTCCCGCGGACTCAAAAAAGGAGGAGGTCAATTCAGGTTGCTGTTCAAGTTAGTGAAGTTATTTCACTCAAATTTGACCTAAGAAGAATAGAATCGCGCTCTGTAGGATTTGAACCCACGACATCGGGTTTTGGAGACCCACGTTCTACCGAACTGAACTAAGAGCGCTTTCTTATCACCATGGATAAGACCGCAAAGAAAAGGATTTTTTTGTACCTCTTTTTGTACCTCCCAGACCGTGTATATATATATATATATAACCGGAAAGATTCCGTATGTCTAAATTTAATCGATCTCAACGGACCTTTCGTTACTGCCCATACGAGAAAGAATAGGTAGGGATGACAGGATTTGAACCCGTGACATTTTGTACCCAAAACAAACGCGCTACCAAACTGCGCTACATCCCTTTCAATTGGTATACAGTGTCATTGTATAAAATCTCTGTCTTGTTTTCCACATCATTATTTCCTCATTGAGATACAATCTATCTTGCCATTTCTTCTTTTTGGTCTCAGAGAACACATAGAACCTATAAAATTTTATAAAGAGAAAGAATTAGATACATATTAATACTAAAAGAATTCGATTCTATAAGATAGATAGGAAATAGATAGATATGAAACCTCACGTATAAATAAATGAATACTTATCAGTAATACAGAATACTTATCAGTAATACAATACTCAGCCCTTTCTCGTCTTAAGGAAAGAGAAATCTTAGTGTTATTGACATTGCCTAGGTCCTGGTCTATTTCCGTTTTTGTTAGGGATTCCGCGTACAACTAAAATACAAGCAATCCTTAACGACCTATGCATCTGATCATATATGTATTCCAATTAAAGAAGGAGAATTTTCAATGCGTGATCTAAAAACATATCTCTCCGCGGCCCCTGTGCTAAGTACTCTCTGGTTCGGGTCTTTAGCAGGTCTATTGATAGAGATCAATCGTTTCTTCCCGGATGCGTTGACATTCCCCTTTTTTCATTCTAGTTATTGACATGGGAAGGGATGAAGAAGATTAGCGATACAATAAATTATCTGGGACTAATACCTCTTCCTCTCTCTCTTTCTTTGTTTTCTTATTTTTCCATTTTTGAGGATAAAGAAAGGAGGACAGAAAAAGAATCAAAGTGGATTCAACTTTGAGGATAAAGAAAGGAGGACAGAAAAAGAATCAAAGTGGATTCAACCTCGGCGAAACTTGCGATTAGGCTCAAATTCATAGAGGGAGTACGGAAATAGAAATTAATGGGTCTAGGGTAAAAAAATCATACAAGATACTTAAATGAAATACTCTATTGGGATTCGAAATAATTGAGAGTTAATTGAGAGTTAAAAATCATTGTCTTACTTTTGAATATTACGCTCGAAATCGTTCCTAATCGGATGTCGGGTTAGCCACTTCTATTTTTTTCCTTTTTTTCTTCGTTTCGGATTGAAAATAGAAGAGTTGAGTGAATCCAAAATGCACAGGAGGTTCATGGCCAAGGGTAAAGATGTAAGAGTTAGAGTTATTTTGGAATGTACCAGTTGTGTGCGAAACAATGTTACTAAGGAATCGCCGGGCATTTCCAGATATATTACTCAAAAGAATCGACACAATACACCTAGTCGATTGGAATTGAGAAAATTCTGCCCCTATTGTTACAAGCATACAATTCATGGGGAAATAAAGAAATAGATTGAACAGAACTGCTACCTTTCCCAGTAACGAGAGCAAATTACATATAATATATATAAACAAATCAAATCCTATTTCGGTCGTATCCCAAATTCGAATTCAGAAATAGGATTTTAGAGAGAAGGACTCAATACCATGGATAAATCCAAGCAACCCTTTCTGAAATCCAAGAAACCCGTTCTGAAATCTAAGCAACCCTTTCTGAAATCCAAGAAACCCTTTCGAAAATCGAAATCCAAGCAATCGTTTCGTAGGCGTTTGCCCACAATTGGATCAAGGGATCGAATTGATTATAGAAACATGAGTTTAATTAGTCGATTTATTAGTGACGACGGAAAAATATTATCGAGACGAGTGAATCGATTGACCTTGAAACAACAACGATTAATTACGCTTGCTATAAAACAAGCTCGTATTTTAGCTTTGTTACCGTTTCTTTATTTTAAGAAAAACGAGAAACCATTTGAAAAAACAAAACCCAAGTCAACCCCTAGGGATAAAAATAAAAAAGGTCCTAAAACCAGAAAAAAAATAGGCCTACGTCCACAATGGAAGAAAAGGAATCAAAATTCCAATCTTTAACCTAACTAGGGTGGATGTTTTGTTCGAAAAATGAGAGAACCCAAGGATTGTCACGTCGGAAGAAACCAAAAAGAATCCGAATCGGGGAAGAAAAAGAATAAATATTTCATTTTTTTTTTAGTGACTCGTGCTCGTTCATTTTTAACTACCTTATCCTATTCATTTATACTTATATACTTAACCTTCCCGGAGTTCATTCTCCGGGGAACTTCGTTTAAACCCTTCCCTGCAAAATTAATCCTGCAAAATTCATGATCTCATTAGAAATCATGGAAAGACAATTTCGATTTGCTATAGCGAGTTGCGATAGTATTTTTCGATTAAGAAGCAAGTGCTTCTTGTGGAGATTGTGTATAAATACACTATAACTCTGGAATACCTTAATCTCACGAATTACGGCATTTATACGAGTTATCCACAAACGGCGAAAATCTCTCTTTTTCCTGCTTCTATCCCGATGAGCAGAACCCAAAGCTCTCGTTTTCTGTTGAGTCATAGCTCGAGTAAGTCTTGAATGGGCCCCTTGAAAAGTTGATGAAAATAGACGCATTTTTGTTCTACGTCTCCGAGCTATATATCCTCGTCTAATTCTGGTCATTGAATCCACTGAAACTTTGATGAATAACTAATTGTTTTCTTTTCTTTCAGTCATTCTTTTATCCCCTCCCGGTCTATTAATAACAAAACGGATTCTTCCGATGTATAAAAAAAAATTCCAATGGCTTTTGCTACGATAACCTTCCCAACCACGATTTTTTCCAGGCATTTCACCTCGAAATAAAAAATTAGATTGATCAAAAAAAAAGTAAATTTTAGTAATAAATATAAATGAATAAAAAATAGTGGGTTCCATCGTTTCTATGGTTACTTTGTAAACGGTGAGGTCCTTTCTATACACCGGAGCCCCTTCCTTATTTAGTAACTTGTATAGTTCACACTCGTTGGCTCTACCCATGAATTATACAGTAATAGGTCTTTTCACAATAAGATCCACCTATACAGTAACGGCATTTAATTATGAAGGTTGGTTAGGTAGCTGACCCTGTGAGTCCGTTCTTGCAAGAGTAGGAGCAGCATTTTTATGCTTCTTAAATAAGATTTTCCCCGCTTAATGGATAACCATTTGCTACCAATGGGGAATTGCTTCTCATCTCCAATTGAGGTGATCGGATTTATACCAATGAAAACCATAAATTTCATACACAATAAAGGTCTTTTTTTTTTTAGACAGTGAGTGGAGTTCTTCCACTCTATCTTATTCATTGGTTTTATCCTCTTCATTGGTACTGATCTTTGATACTGTAAAAATTGTCTCCTTTCTTTTGGTTCAGTTCATGATCTGAACGAGTCGCACATACACCCTAGTACATGTTCCTCGACGCTGAGGACATCCCCGAAGAGCGCGGGCTTTTTTGACATTTTTGATTGGCTGTCTTGTGTTTCTAATAAGTTGTTTAATAGTTGGCATGCTGAATTATATACAGAATGGGCTGGTTTAGATCGATCCTAACCGGATGATTCAAAAATCATGATATACCTTAATTTTCTAATGATATAACATCCATCGGGCTTCGTTTATTTCGCACGACTTGGCGAAGGAAAAAAGGTAAGGTAACGGAGAGGTTAGAGGTGTACGTGTTTTGAGCTTCGAACCGATTTCACAAATCGATATTATGATCAAGTGCAGGTCTTGAAATAAATCGATGAGATTTGCTTCCATCGGATCGAGAGAATCTTTTGAAGATGAANNNAATTCATCCCCCTCGATGTACAACACCCCTAGTTCGGGCCCCATATAAGAACTCGCGGGTTGGTGTATCATTACCCTACTGATATGATATAACATCCGATTCCTCTATTTCGCACGACTTGGCGAAGTAAAGAGGTACGATAATGGATGGATTATAAGAACAAAAAAAAAGAGAGAGAGTTGAACAACCGTACAGGCATCGTTTGCACATTGCATACGGCTCCACGATGGAATTCGGTTTTTTCATTTCACTTCCACTGAATAAAGAAAGATAAAAATAGGATTTCTAAGACCCGAGGATTGTTCAATGATCTAGTTACCATCCTTCCCTTCGAGTCGAGAGAATTTCAAAATATTAAGAATTAATACTAGGATAGTACTATGATGGCTCCGGTGCTTTATCCATTTTTCTCGTTTGCGATTCGGCAATCCCAAAGTTTATTTTTTATTTAATTAACTAAGGAAAAATGATCGTATTTTTTCATTTTCAAAATATCTCATACACTAAATAGTGGAAAGGGACTTAGGGTCTGAAAACCAAAAAGTTTGTGACGCGGAAATGGATCCCCGATAGATAAGATCCAATCTGAAATGTTTTTTGTTTCATACCACTCTCTCGATACAGAATCTCATTGTATGAAAAAACAATAATTGCGCCTTGCAAGCTCGAAGTGCCATGCTATTATTACTTAGTATTTGATTCATATTCCATATAGCGAAGGCATAGTCTTCTTTTTTCTCTCAAATAAGAAATCAAAATGCATTGGCACGACTTGAACCGTGAGGGTATGCTATACGTTCGCACATTTCTCCACCGCTCACGACCAAGGATCCTATTGAATAGGCCGACCCTATGCCTAGTGTATAGACATGGGGTGGCACATATCGCATCATATCAAAGAGACCCATTCCGCATATTGCCCATCCGCCTATACAGTGTATAAACAGAAAATGATTCCGGGTCTTATCCTCTCTACTGAGAAATACCAGGAGACCCACAAGGGTATTCGTGATCTCGAAATCAAGCTTTTGGCATAAAAAAAGGGATCTTTCTCGATGAAGTCGATTGATTTGGACAAAATTGTATCCCTTAGAAACCATACACGCATGTTTTTGGTGCATACGATTCAACAAATTGCAATGTGTAAATTCCAGCCCTTTTCATTGTTTCATAGCAGGGTTTTTGAACTCCTAACAAGCGTACTCTTTTTCTTCCATTTTTCAAGAAAGAAAGATAAGTTTTGGTGCACTTCCCCCCCAAAAAAAGAAGTCATGAAACTTGAAACGTGTCGAATTTACTTTGCATTGAGGTTTTGTTTTATTTCATCGAACTCCAAATTTGATTTTTAATTATGGTGTCATTTTCTTGTTACGGAATGGGCTTCTTCTATTCTTTTAGGTTTAGGATCTACTCCGGGTAAAGATCGACCTACCAAACCTCGATTGATATATCTATGATATATATATATATACTCAGGTTTGGAATCATTTCTACGGTCTAATCAATAGGAATCTTTTATGTTATGATACAAAGGGGAATTTTACATATTCCTATTTGACCAATTGGGTATTTTATGAGCGGAGCCTGGATCCTTCATTTTAGTGGTCTAACCAAACCAACCATAAATTATTCCATTTGATTGAAAATAGAATTGACAATAGAAATATGAATCTCCCAATTGAAATTATTTGCTTTGAGTTCAAACTTTCAATTCTTGATCAGTCACTCAACCTTTTTAGGGAGAAAGAGAGAATATCTTGATGGGGCAAGAGCATGGGGAAATCCCATAGGACCCATTCTGTATGCCAAGTCGCACTAGATGTCCACCCATGTTGCCTCTTCGTCTTCAGGAATCAGAAAAGGGACTTTTGGAATACCAACGGGCATTAGACAAAAGCTTGAGAGCTTGTCTCTTCACTTTATATGCGAAAGCGTAGTGGCTCGGATTTTCCTTTTTTCCATAGATTGAAAAGTTCATAGAATAAGACCGAGCAGTGGCCCATAGAAAATAGAACCAGACCAATGCTGCATTGCGGATTGATACTTATCGGGTATAGAATAGATCTGTTTCTATTTGTTCCTACAAACAGAATTGGTCCGTTATTCCCAAGGGAAGGGACTCAATATTTATCCATGCTTTGAGATAATCCATTGAAAGGGAAAAGTCCCTAGCTCCCAATGCGAGAAAGTTACATAGTGTCTATTTTTCTTTGAGAAAGAGGTCTTTCCATGGGTTTGCCTTGGTATCGTGTTCATACTGTCGTATTGAATGATCCCGGTCGGTTGCTTTCTGTCCATATAATGCATACTGCTCTAGTTTCGGGTTGGGCCGGGTCGATGGCCTTATACGAATTAGCAGTTTTTGATCCCTCTGATCCCGTTCTTGATCCGATGTGGAGACAGGGTATGTTCGTTATCCCATTCATGACTCGTTTAGGAATAACCAATTCGTGGGGGGGTTGGAGTATCGCAGGAGGTACTATAACGACTCCGGGTATTTGGAGTTACGAAGGTGTGGCCGGGGCACATATTGTATTTTCTGGTTTGTGCTTCTTGGCCGCTATCTGGCATTGGGTGTATTGGGATCTAGAAATATTCTGTGATGAGCGTACAGGAAAACCTTCTTTGGATTTACCCAAGATCTTTGGAATTCATTTATTTCTCTCAGGGCTAGCTTGCTTTGGGTTTGGGGCATTTCATGTAACAGGTTTGTATGGTCCTGGAATATGGGTGTCCGATCCGTATGGACTCACGGGAAAAGTACAATCTGTAAATCCTGCGTGGGGTGTCGAAGGTTTTGATCCTTTTGTTCCAGGAGGAATAGCCTCTCATCATATTGCAGCAGGGACATTGGGTATATTGGCGGGCCTATTCCATCTTAGTGTCCGTCCGCCCCAACGTTTATACAAAGGATTACGTATGGGTAATATTGAAACTGTACTTTCTAGTAGTATCGCTGCTGTCTTTTTTGCAGCTTTTGTTGTTGCTGGAACTATGTGGTATGGTTCCTCAACGACCCCGATCGAATTATTTGGTCCCACCCGGTATCAATGGGATCAAGGATATTTCCAGCAAGAAATATATCGAAGAGTTGGCGCTAGCCTAACCGAAAATCAGAGTTTCTCAGAAGCTTGGTCTAAAATTCCAGAAAAATTAGCTTTTTATGATTACATCGGAAATAATCCAGCTAAAGGGGGATTATTCAGAGCGGGCTCAATGGACAATGGGGATGGAATAGCGGTTGGATGGTTAGGACATCCTATCTTTAGAGAAAAAGACGGCCGCGAGCTTTTTGTACGCCGTATGCCTACTTTTTTTGAAACATTTCCAGTCGTTTTGGTAGACGGAGACGGAATTGTGAGAGCCGACGTTCCTTTTCGAAGGGCGGAGTCGAAGTATAGTGTCGAACAAGTCGGTGTAACTGTTGAGTTCTTTGGTGGTGAACTCAATGGCGTCAGTTATAGCGATCCTGCTACTGTGAAAAAATACGCTAGACGCGCTCAATTGGGTGAAATTTTTGAATTAGATCGTGCTACTTTGAAATCGGATGGTGTTTTTCGTAGCAGTCCCAGGGGTTGGTTTACTTTTGGCCATGCTTCATTTGCTTTACTTTTCTTTTTCGGGCACATTTGGCACGGTGCAAGAACTTTGTTCAGAGATGTTTTTGCCGGCATTGACCCAGATTTGGATGCTCAAGTGGAATTTGGAGCATTCCAAAAACTTGGAGATCCAACTACAAGGAGACAGGTAGTTTGATAGAACATTGCTTTGGTTTTTTCTCCTTTATTTGATTTTTTTGAGTTAATACAGGGTAACAGGGAAACCATGATTTTTGGATCACCGACTTTTGACTCTTGCCCTTTCTTTATCTGGGAGATGATCTCACCAAATGAACAGATATGGAAGCTATAATTGTAAACCACGATCGAATCTATGGAAGCATTGGTTTATACATTCCTCTTAGTCTCTACTCTAGGGATTCTATTTTTCGCTATCTTTTTTCGAGAACCACCGAGGGTTCCAATTAAAAATAAAAAGGTGAAATGATTGTGCCTCAATTGAAGTAATGAGCCTCCCCAATACCAATAGGGGAGGCTCATTACTTCAACTAGTCTCCGTGTTCCTCGAATGGGTCTCTTAGTTGTTGCGAGGGTTGCCCAAAGGCGGTATATAAGGCGTACCCGGTAAAACTTACAAGTGAGCCAGAAAGAAAGATGGTGACTAGGGTTGCTGTTTCCATTATTAGATAATTTCAAGACTACAATGGATCTATGATAAGATTGTTTATTTACAACGGAAGGGTATACAAAGTCAACAGATCTCACCAAAACAAAGTATTTATGGCGACACAAACCGTTGAGGGTAGTTCTAGATTTGGTCCAAGACGAACAACAGTAGGGGCTTTATTGAAACCGTTGAATTCGGAATATGGGAAAGTGGCTCCGGGATGGGGAACCACTCCTTTGATGGGTGTCGCAATGGCTTTATTTGCAGTTTTTCTATCTATTCTCTTGGAGATTTATAATTCTTCTGTTTTACTGGACGGAATCTCAATGAATTAGATCTATACCATAAAAACCAAGAAGTCTTCATTTTTCAACCCCAAATAACTAGGCTTAGGTAGGCCCCTTTTTTTTAGGGGCCTCAAGTCTCAAATCCGTAATCCTACACTCGAATCAAGGAAACAACACTTATCTATTCTGTATACATTTTAGAAATATAGAGGGCACTTTTGCTACAGAGAATACTAGGCTTAGTCCATAAAAGAATCTTCGGTGTCAGATCCTGCCTCCCGAGAAGAATGGTCCGCTTCGTATCCTTGCGCCATAGAAGAATGGTCAGCGTCGTATCCTTCCTCCATAGAAGAATCTTCTGTGTTAGAGTTTTCTTCCATGGAAGAATGGTCAAACTCGTATCTTTCTTCCAGCGAAGAATTGTTTATCTCGAGAGTTTGCATAATTTGAATCGTAGCCACGCCAGTCGGTAAATATCTCGATTTACTACCACTATACGGGATGGTTCCTAGAATCGTAGCCAGGATAGCTGTTTTTATCAGGTTTCCTAACCGTTTTGTTATCTCCTTCATTGAGTTATTACTATATATATCTATTGGTAGGGTAGTTCGCCTGTGGAATTCCTTTGTTTCGGGATTTCCGGAATATGAGTGTGTGACTTGGAAACATTGATCCTATTGATAGTATAGA